GAACCTTTTCAAACTGTTTCTTTTTAAGAACCAAAAAAATTTGTGCCAAAATAACAGATGCCAAGAAGAACAAAAGGCCTTGGACGCGTAATGGATCTTGAAGCACTATTTCTGCATCTCCCTGACCAAACCCCCCTACATTAGGATTGCTTGTTAATGGTTGATCAAGCTTGATGGATTCACCCTCTGAAACAAGAAGTTCTGGTCCTGGAGGTATAATATCAACCACTTGGTGTCCATCCGATGCATCAACTATGGTTATTTCATATCCTCCTTTTTCTTTACGTACTATTCTGCTTACTATACCTGCGGATGTAGCATTATAGACCGTATTGTTACTCTTGCTACCATCAGGATAAATCTGACCCCTTCCCCGGTTCCCTCCTACATATATGGGATATTTTAAGAAGTTAACGTCTTTTTTCGTAGCAGGGTCGGGGGAAAGGATGGGAAAGACGATTTCACTATATTTCTGACCTGGAACAGGGCCTATCACAAGAATATTTCTTTTATTGGGACGATAACTCTGAAAAGACAGATTTCCTATCTTTTCTTTCACCTCGGGAGAAATCCGATCGGGAGGGGCTAATTCGAATCCCTCGGGTAAAATAAGAACAGCCCCCACATTCAAAGCCCCTTTTTTACCATTACCAAGAACTTGTTTCAGTTGCTTATCATAAGGAATTCGAACAACTGCTTCAAATACAGTATCAGGAAGTACAGCTTGCGGAACTTCAATATCCACAGGCTTATTAGCTAAATGGCAATTGGCGCATACAATTCGCCCTGTTGCTTCTCGTGGATTTTCATAACCTTGCTGCGCAAAAATGGGATACGCATTTGAAATAGATGCTCGAGTTATTACATATATCATGATCGATACAGAAATAGATCGAGTCATCTGTTCCTTTACCCAAGAAAAAGTATTTCTATTTTGCATGATCCAATCATTGATCCTGGAATTTCTACAATAAATTAGATAGGTGGCTAGTATAGTTCCCTATCTGCGAGTTTGCCATTGTACCGAAATAATTCTACTAAAATAAGACGAATACCTTAAAGAGGTAGAAGTATAAAGAAAATAAGTAAAATGCTTTCTTTATACGCGAAGAAAAATTTTGATTGATATCAGGAGATCAAAAAAGTTATTCATTCATTGAATGATAAATGACTACGAGCGAAGGAGATACGCGATTTAAAAAACAGAAGATCCAATATTTCACAATTGTATCTAGAATAACTGGAAAAGTGGAAACAAGACCAGATATAATTTGATCGTTATGAGCCAATCCAAAATCATTGTAGATCGAACCAATCATAAGTTCCCAACCGTGGGTCGAGTGAAACCCGATCCATAAATCAGTAACTAAAAGAATCGAAAAAGCTTTTATTGTGTCACTTAAGTTATAGAAAAATTCCTGAACCCAAGAATTAAGAATGACAAGCTTTTCATTACTCAAAATAAAATAACCACTTAGAATAGCGAAAGATATTATATTTGTCGAAAAATGCAAAATAATATGGAGATGATATTCATTGTGTGTTTTGACCAATTGTATCGTTTCCTTGTGTATTCCTATATGAAACTTTTGTATATGTGTCTCCGGGTATTCTTTTATCATTTCGTCCAACAAGAAGAGTTCTTCTAATTCTAGGAATTTTTCTAGAACATTTTTCTCTTGAATATCATTCAAAAAAGTTTCGGATTGTCTAGTATTCCACCAATTAATAATCCAAGGTTCCAGACTTTTTTGAAATGAGAGAGAGACCCACCAGGGCAAAAATACTATAGATGCAAGATATGGGAGGGAAGTCAATGCTTTTTTTTTTTCATTTTTTTATCTGTGAATTGGTAATGAACTGCTTTATTTGTCAACTTTCTATGATCTGATATTTCTCTAAAGCACGAGTTGTATAACAAGGTATCGAACCTATGGATCTATTCTATTCCTATTTTTATATAATAATTTAGTCCTTAGGTCTGTAAGGAATGGAATATAGAAATAGAATAAGGGTCCCTTTTCGGATGAAAAAATCCAATTTATGGAAAGGAAATGGAATAAAATAATATATATAAGATGAATTCTGTATTACGAAATATATATATTCGAATATTTGATGAATTTATACTTAGATTAGACTTATTTATTACTAGTATAAAAGAATTGAGTTTGGCCCTATACGCATACAAAATGGTTTTGGTTATGTTCTCCTACTTTTGTTTTATTCTAAGGAGTTGTTGTACCAACGAAACGAGGAAACGGAATCTAATATGTTTTGCTCGAATGAGCATTCGGAGAAAACTTTAATTGTATTAAAAAGGAAATTAGCACCCTCCATTATGCGGAGAAAACATTAATTCTTCGCTCGGTTCATTTCAAAATACTTCAATTGGTACGCGCAAGAAATAGGCCAATTCCGCCGCTTTTTGCTCAATTTCTCGTGGAGTCAAATTCTCATCAGTACGAGTCAAGGGAATGGTTCCTTGGCCTCTGATTTCCATATAAAGAATACGACGAGGAAAAAGACCCTTTTTAACCTCCATTCTGATTGATTGGATATCTTTCATAAAGAAGCGAAGGAAGATGCGACGATTTATTCCGGGGAATCCCCAACGAAAAATACACATTACCCCTTCTTTTCTATCAAATCGGTCATAACCACTACCGACATTCCATGAAATTGTGCACCACAAATAGGAACTAATGAATAGACCCGCGATCCCATAGAAAGACATCACGATCCCTTGTGGAAAAAAAATGATTTGCTGAGATGGAAATCCGGGTATCAGATTCCTACCAAGATAACTGGAAGTTCCAACTACTAAGAATCCTAATGAACCTAAAAAAAGAATACAGGCCCAGAAAAAATTACTTGCTTTTCGAGACCCTGTTATAAGTTCTATCCATATATGTTCTGATCGCCAATTCATACTATACTAGATCCCGTTGCATTCGATTGAAATTGAGAAAAATTTTGACTTTACTTTTCTTCGTAATGCCGAAGTCACTTTTATCAACTAGCACTATTCTGATATGAATCATTAGGAGTAATTGGTTAGATACATTGACTTTCTATTATAAAAATATTCCCCGAGCCTTTTTAACCAGATATGCCCCCATATAACTGCACTTATGCAGATATTATGCATTCACATACATAACAGTTCCTTCATTTGTGTTCGGAAAAAGTCACATATCGTACCATATTACACTAAACCTATTTCGGTACCAAATAAATATCTGTATTATGATTCGGCGTTGAAATAAATTGATGAAATTTGGTACCATCAGATCTAGACAATCTTATTTTTTTGGACATGAAGAAATAAAGAAGCCATTGCAATCGCCGGAAATACTAGACCCACTAAAGGGACAAAAATGGAGGGTAAGTTAAGATCTGTCATAGAATGGGTACCTCGATTTAATATTTGTACCTATTATAAATTATAAAGATATGTTATGATAAGTATATCTATTATATAAATAATATATTATAAATATTAAGAAGTTAATAAGTGCAAGGAATGAGAACTAAATGAAGTGTACCTATTCATCTTTCTAATAAAAAGTTTTTTATTAAAGAGTTTATTATATTCGTGACTCTAACTAAACTAATTCAATCCAACAAAAAATGATTCCTAGTAAATAATGGGAGTTCTTGGTAGACATAGAAACTGCTTCTATTCTATATTTATTTTCATTTTATTTCGATATTTTTATTTTTATTTTTATTCAAAGGGAAGAAATCATGGAGCTGAAATAACTCACTCAGAACACCTTTTAAAAGATTACGCGGTACGATTGGATCGAATAAGCCCTTATGGAATGAATACTCAGCCGCTTGTGAACCGTCAGGTACTGTTTTATTCAATGTTTGTTCAATTACTCTTTTACCCGCAAAAGCAATGTAGGCATTGGGTTCAGCAATAATAACATCTCCCAACATACCAAAACTGGCAGTTACTCCACCAGTTGTAGGAGACGTAAGAATTGATACATAGAATAACTTTTTATTTGATTGATAATTATATGAAGCAGAAGATATTTTAGCCATTTGCATCAAGCTCAAACTTCCTTCTTGCATGCGTGCTCCCCCAGAAGCACACACAATAATGACAGGTAGAGATCGGTTAGTAGCATACTCGATCAAACGGGTGATTTTCTCGCCTACTACAGATCCCATACTACCTCCCATGAACTGAAAATCCATAACCCCAATTGCTATGGGAATACCATTTAGTTGACCTATGCCTGTTTGAACAGCTTCAGTTAAACCTGTCCTTTTTTGATAAGAATCGATACGATCTTTATAAGGTTCCTCTTCGGAATGAAACTCAATGGGGTCCATGGAAACCATATCTTCATCCATAGGATCCCAAGTGCCAGGATCAATTAAAAGTTCGATTCTATCTGAACTACTCATTTTCAAATGATATCCACACTGTTCACAAATATTCATTTTTGACTTAAAAAATTTTTTATAATTTAATCCATAACAATTTTCGCATTGAACCCATAAATTTCTGTATTTTTTATTTATATCTATATCATTTGATATATTCATATCATTTGATATATTTGAATTATTGAATATATTTTTATTTATATCTATATCATTTGATATATTCATATCATTTGATGTATTCAAATTATTGAATATATTTTTATTTATATCTATATCATTTGGTATATCAAAATCATTGAATATATTTATATCATTTGGTATATCAAAATCATTTGATATTGATATATCTAATATATTTATATTATTTAATATATCAAAAGCATTTGATATATCTATATCAAGAACCTCTTTCTTTTTAAGATCTATATTTATATCATTTGATATATCAAATATATTTATATAATTTAATATATCAAAAATATAAATATCATTTAGAGGAAGTTCCTTACTTCCACCAGTATGTCCAACAGCATTAAGACTATCCATTGATTTACTTAGCCCATATTTATGCTCTAACTTTTCCTTATCCTTAGACAACATCGAATTGAACCACCATTTTTTCATAGAGTCCCCCTATTTGATGAAAAATTATAGATGAATAGTCATTCGATGAATAATCATTTTACTATTGTATTTCCTATCAGCAGAATTAAGCATATGATCAGATCATTCGAATTGTTAATTAATAACGAGTGAGTATTGAAAGGAAAAATTCTCTTTGGGGGGGTCTGGGGTTCAATATATATATATATTTTATGATAGAATCTTTTTCTTCTTTTTCTCAATTAGAAATATAAAGACAAGTTTCTCTCGTGTCATGTACAAAAAAATTCTCATCGAAAAGATAAGATAAATAATTGTTTCTTCCTATACTAGAAATGAGGAATTCATTCTCGTATAATCTCGTATCATATAATCAAATAATAAGTTTTTACTGCAATATGAAACGAAAAAGACAATATAGTATAGGGGCCCCTCCTTTGGCTTGATCTATGGTCTGAAACTGCGGGATAGAAAATGATCCACCAATCCCAAGGATCCATAATTAATCCTATGGATCCAACAATAAACAAGAAAAGTATTAAGTTGTTTAGTCTTCGATTTTTTCTTCTATTTAGATCTTGTATATATAAATCTGTACATATGAAAGATCTATGCAAATACATAGTATAGGATATTCATTCTTTATTCGGCTCAATCCCTTTCCTAAAAAAAGGATTGAGCCGAGTTTAATTGCAATCAATTAGGAGAACAAACAGAAATTACTGAATTATGCGCGCTAAGTTCTTACTGTTGATCGATCTTATCTACTGGTTCGAATTCGAATTTGATTTCTTTCCATACTTCACAAGCAGCGGCTAGTTCAGGGCTCCATTTGCAAGCTTCTTTAATAATATTAGTACCTTCCCTAGCAAGATCACGTCCCTCATTACGAGCTTGTACACATGCTTCTAAAGCTACCCTATTAGCTACCGCACCAGGTGCATTACCCCAAGGGTGTCCTAAAGTTCCTCCACCGAACTGTAATACGGAATCATCTCCAAAGATTTCGGTCAGGGCAGGCATATGCCAAACATGAATACCCCCAGAAGCCACGGGAATAACACCTGGCATAGAAACCCAATCTTGAGTGAAAAAGATACCGCGACTTCGGTCTTCTTCAATAAAATCATCACGTAATAAATCAACAAAACCTAAAGTCATCTCACGTTCCCCTTCCAGTTTACCTACTACTGTACCAGCGTGAATATGATCTCCACCAGACATACGTAATGCTTTAGCTAGTACACGGAAATGCATACCATGATTTTTCTGTCTATCAATAACAGCATGCATTGCGCGGTGAATATGAAGAAGTAAACCATTGTCGCGGCAATAATGAGCCAAACTAGTATTTGCAGTGAATCCCCCAGTTAAGTAGTCATGCATTACGATAGGAGCTCCCAATTCTCTAGCAAATACGGCTCTTTTGATCATTTCTTCACATGTACCTGCAGTTGCATTCAAGTAATGTCCTTTGATTTCACCTGTTTCGGCTTGTGCTTTATAAAGTGCTTCAGCACAAAATACGAAACGGTCTCTCCAGCGCATAAAAGGTTGTGAGTTCACGTTTTCATCATCCTTGGTAAAATCAAGCCCACCACGTAGACACTCATAAACCGCTCTACCGTAGTTTTTTGCAGATAATCCCAATTTTGGTTTAATAGTACATCCCAATAGGGGACGCCCATATTTGTTCAATTTATCTCTTTCAACTTGGATGCCGTGAGGCGGGCCTTGGAAAGTTTTGGAATAAGCAGGTGGAACTCGCAGATCCTCCAGACGTAGAGCTCGTAGGGCTTTGAAACCAAATACATTACCCACAATGGAAGTAAACATGTTAGTAACAGAACCTTCTTCAAAAAGATCTAAAGGATAAGCTACATAAGCAATGTATTGATTGTCTTCCCCAAGAACGGGATCAATGTGGTAGCATCGTCCTTTGTAACGATCAAGACTGGTAAGCCCATCAGTCCACACAGTTGTCCATGTACCAGTAGAAGATTCTGCAGCTACCGCAGCCCCTGCCTCTTCAGGGGGAACCCCAGGTTGAGGAGTTACTCGGAATGCTGCCAAGATATCAGTATCTTTGGTTTGGTATTCAGGAGTATAATAAGTCAATCTGTAATCTTTAACACCAGCTTTAAATCCAACATATGATTTAGTCTCTGTTTGTGGTGACATAAGTCCCTCCCTACAACTCATGAATTAAGAATTCTCACAACAACAAGGTCTACTCGATATGGATTAGGCGTGAATGAAACCTTTGACAAAAATGACAAAAATCTTTCAAAAAAAATGCAACTAATATTATCAACGAATTAAGTTCGTTATTAGACCATGCATTTGATTCACCAAATACATCATTATTGTATACTCTTTGATATATATGGCGCAACCCAATGCTCGTTTTTTAAATTTCTAATTGAATTGAGCCACTTCTTATTTTGAATCTAAAAATCTAAATACTAAGAAAAATCCCCCCCTTGACAGTGGTATATGTTGTATATGTAAATCCTAGATGTAAAAATAGGCATAATTTATCCATGAAAAGGAAAGGGTATAAAACAAAAATAGGCACTATATATAAAAAAAAATTCAAATAAATTAAAGAATAGCAGCCAATGAAATCGAAATAATGAACTGAATTAAAAATCGAGTTCGAGTTAGAATTCCATAGCTAATATAATTTAATCTGTTCTAGTATAGTATTTTCTATAATGATAAAGAAATGAAACATGCTTCACTTACTCACAATTCTTATTCATCTACTTGATCCTTTGAAAAAAAAAAAAAAAAAAAAAGAATTGGTTGAACTTGAAAATTGACTCATTAAATGAGTAAACGAATTGAATTTGATTCGGTTGGGTGGTATCAACTAAAATCAAGCACTAATTCCCATTTATTTCTTATTGAATTAACCGATCAATTTGCTATCGGACATTTATTTTCGATTCGGTACTATTCCAATAAAAAAAGAATTTCGACATATTTTACTTTATTATGAAAACCAATCCTACTACTTCTGGTCCTGCGGTTTCCACACTTGAAGGAAAAAACCTAGGGCGTATCGCTCAAATTATTGGTCCAGTACTGGATGTTGTTTTTCCCCCGGGCAAGATGCCTAATATTTTTAACGCTTTGGTAGTTAAAGGTCGCGATACTGTCGGTCAGCAAATTAATGTGACTTGTGAAGTACAACAATTATTAGGAAATAATCGAGTTAGAGCTGTAGCTATGAGTGCTACAGACGGTCTGACGAGAGGAATGGAAGTGATTGACACAGGAGCTGCTCTAAGTGTTCCGGTCGGTGGAGCTACTCTCGGGCGAATTTTCAATGTTCTTGGAGAACCTGTTGATAATTTAGGTCCTGTAGATACTGGTACAACATCTCCTATTCATAGACCTGCACCTGCCTTTATACAGTTAGATACAAAATTTTCAATCTTTGAAACAGGGATTAAAGTGGTGGATCTTTTAGCTCCGTATCGCCGTGGAGGGAAAATTGGACTATTTGGGGGAGCTGGCGTCGGTAAAACAGTACTTATCATGGAATTGATCAACAACATTGCTAAAGCTCACGGAGGCGTATCCGTATTTGGCGGAGTAGGCGAACGTACTCGTGAAGGAAATGATCTTTACATGGAAATGAAAGAATCAGGGGTAATTAATGAAAAAAATATTGCAGAATCAAAAGTAGCTTTAGTCTATGGTCAAATGAACGAACCGCCGGGAGCTCGTATGAGAGTTGGTTTGACTGCACTAACCATGGCGGAATATTTCCGGGATGTTAATGAGCAAGACGTGCTTCTATTCATCGACAATATCTTTCGTTTTGTCCAAGCGGGGTCAGAAGTATCTGCTTTATTAGGGAGAATGCCTTCCGCAGTAGGTTATCAACCTACCCTTAGTACAGAAATGGGTTCTTTGCAAGAAAGAATTACTTCCACCAAAGAGGGATCTATAACTTCGATCCAAGCAGTTTATGTACCTGCAGATGATTTGACCGACCCCGCTCCTGCCACGACATTTGCACATTTAGATGCTACTACCGTACTATCAAGAGGATTAGCTGCCAAAGGTATTTATCCAGCAGTAGATCCTTTAGATTCAACGTCAACTATGTTACAACCTCGGATCGTTGGCGAGGAACATTATGAAACTGCGCAAAGAGTTAAGCAAACTTTACAACGTTACAAAGAACTTCAGGACATTATAGCTATCTTGGGTTTGGACGAATTATCCGAAGAAGATCGTCTAACTGTAGCAAGAGCACGAAAAATTGAGCGTTTCTTATCACAACCCTTCTTCGTGGCAGAAGTCTTTACCGGTTCTCCAGGGAAATATGTTGGTCTCGCAGAAACAATTAGGGGGTTTCAACTGATACTTTCCGGAGAATTAGATAGTCTTCCCGAGCAGGCCTTTTATTTAGTGGGTAATATCGATGAAGCTACCGCGAAAGCTATGAATTTAGAAGGGGAGAAGAAATGACCTTAAATCTTTGTGTACTGACTCCTAATCGAATTATTTGGAATTCAGAAGTGAAAGAAATCATTTTATCTACTAATAATGGCCAAATTGGTGTATTACCAAACCACGCCCCTATTGCCACGGCGGTGGATATAGGTCTCTTGAGAATACGCGTCAATGACCAATGGTTAACGGTGGCCCTGATGGGCGGTTTCGCTAGAATAAGTAATAATGAAATCACCATTTTAGGAAATGATGCGGAGATGAGTACTGACATTGATCCGCAAGAAGCTCAACAAACTCTTGAAATAGCTGAAGCTAACTTGAGTAAAGCTCAGGGTAAGAGACAAACAATTGAGGCAAATCTAGCTCTCAGACGAGCTAGGACACGAGTAGAGGCCCTTAATGTTATTTCGTACTAGTCAAAAAAACATCAAAATAATAAATAAAGAACTTCTTTATTTATTATTATATACCAGATTTTGATTCTGCCAATTGAAGACAATCAAGTCTAGATGATACAACGAAAAAAGAAGATGGGGAGAAAAGCTTATTAGATACCATTGACTTTGGTATCTAATAAGTTTTACCTACTATTGGATTTGAACCAATGACTCTTGCCGTATGAAAGCAATACTCTAACCACTGAGTTAAGTAGGTTATTTATCATCACAAAAAAAGGACTCCTCGCCTCGGGAATTCTAAGTGGAATATTATTTCTAAGCAATACCAATCCGATAACAGTAAAGGGATCAGAGAGCTATCATGTAGGACCCTATCTTGACAAGAAATTATCTATATGTTAAGATATCTATGACAAGGGCTATAGCTCAGTTAGGTAGAGCACCTCGTTTACACGTGCGCCAATGCTTTTCAAGGAAGCCCATTATGCATTGAACATAATTGATCTTATTGAGAAATCGATGTCTTACTCCATAGATTCGAAGGAACAAGAGAACAATAGCCTGACAAATATTGGGTCCGATTTGAGTGCAAATTTCAGTGCCAAATCGAATAGAACCCATCATTGATTTACTAATTGATAAGGTAAATACCCAGTCCATTCAATGCTAGGCTTAATGAGTATAAGGGACTCAAAAGAACCTCTTTTCGTCCTATGAGCTTTAGGGTGTATGAAGTCTCATATTAAATTCTTGCTGCGGAACGATAGAGACTCCATTTAACTCAGGTTGATCTAGGCCGGAGGCAGACCTAAGTCAAGGTAACCCTTCTTTGAAACACTTTGGTATTGCTCCTTCATCAGAATACAAATGATGAATCACGGAGCACATGGAGCCATCTTATTATCTTCCCATAAAGAAAAAATATGGTGGACTAACTGATTTTTACATCAATCAGTTGATGAAAGAGCCCAATGCAACAAAATGCATGTTGGGTCTTTGAAACAGTTCGAATCATTTAGATAATAATCAGTTTGATCTGTTTTACCGAGAAGGTCTACGGTTCGAGTCCGTATAGCCCTAACACATTCTATTTTTGTATACTATTAAGTATAGTTTTCATTTCCTCATTAGATTAGTACTTGTTTATAGACTGACTAGTCTATTTGTCCATAGAAATAAAAGCATTACCACATGCGCATGTGAATACATAGGGACAGGAAAATAAAAACTCATTTCAACGAATCCAGTCGCTATTTGTAAAATCTAGGATAAAATACCTATCCTTCTTCCTTAATCTTTAGGGATGAATTACATATGACTTTTTTCCTGTCCATGATCAAAGAGTTACGGATATACTTTTGTTTTGGTATACCCAATATCAATCAATGAAAATCATGATATGCTCCTCTGTCTAAAAACTTTATCCTGTTCTTTTCTTATCTTGTATTTGTAGAAATCCCTCTATTTCAACTAATTCTTTTTTTTTTTTTTTGGCCGAACAACCAATTTGTTTGTTGTTTCAAATATAATGCAGAAATAATGAATTGGTCCTTAATGTATCAACGTTCCTTCGTCTATATTCTATGAGTTGGGGATTTGGTCTGTCGAATTGTTCGACAATGTGTAATTCTTTCTATCTATTAGAAGTATCTTATATAGATCATTTCTGATTCCACCAATTCTATCAATCTGTGCTATTTTTCATTGTGTAGTGCAAGTTTGTTCCAAAACAAACCCAGCGAAACCTAATTGGTCTTACTAAGTACTATTGCCGTAACAAGTATTTTTGTTCATCCCAAATTGGGGTCTTTCTTTAATTTACTAAATTTAGTACTCGATTTTTTTATTTCTGAGAAGATCCGGAGGTATAGTACAGATTCTAAGTTTCGAATTTTTTTGGTATAGAAAGATATGAATTGTTATATGGAAAGGTTCCTCCCAACTCAACAGATTGAATCAAATCAATAAAGTAAGGAAAATAGAAATGAAATCCCGGACAAGGAGGGGAGATAAAATATAATTGTTCGGTGTATTAGATTTTGTTTACGTATTCCTATCCAATCAATAGAAGCAACGATTCTCCGTCTGGATTTTAATGAAAAGAATATTTCGAGTAGAATATGCTAGAAATCCCTAGACATTTTATCCCATATGACTACTGAAATTTTTTTTTTTCATTAATTTTAAATTTGAAATTTTAATTTTATTATATATAAAATTAACTATAAAAAAAAACACATAGTTATAAACATATTCCATATTATATTATATGTATAGTTATACTAATACAATATTATTAGTATAATTTCTTATTTTATTTAATTTTTTCATATTATACTATTTTAGTATTTGTATTTAATTACTTTTTTAGGGGGAAACCGAGACAAAATAAGAGAGTTTTGTTTGTGTAAGAGTATCCTATATCTCACATCTAAATGGAATCGAAAAAAAAAAAAATGGAAGTGGAATTCCGTTGTATGAATCTTTAAACAAGACATGCCCCATAGCAAACAAACTCTAAACTATAGGGTTTGATTTGATCAAACAAAATTTCTTTTTTCGGCTAAGATGGGTGGGGGATGAATTGATAATTTCAATGCAAATCGAAAAATGCAGCCT